TGACACAGCAACGAAAGAGAAAAACTAAGGGATGCATAATTTATTTCTTCCTTTTGTTTCCCTGATGACGGTATGTAATTTTAATAGAAGTTTCTTCCAAAGAATGAAAGAGATTAGCACATTTAGCTAATTCCATTTAAGTCGGTGCGCGATCTAGAAATTGCCTTTTCCTAGTTGTAGATACAAGAACGAACTTTCTTGTAACCTCGCTTTTTTTTAGATTGGTTAATTGTTGAGGATGAGGAATAAATACCAACTACTCCATAGTAGACTATTTGATGAAAGAAAGCCAAGAACAATAATATAATTACTAATTGGAATCACTAGGTGTAGTCAATTTTTGGGTTTGATTTCAATGTAAATCTTGATATAGCTGCAAGGATTAGACTTTATTTAAAAATCGAATATGTAAATAAATAAAAAAAAAGTGGAAAAAAAATCCAAAGAATTTTTTTTTTAAAGACGAAACTCAGGTAAATGCTTTTTTAGAACATATGTCTACAAATACCATATTTTCTTTAATCCCTTCATGCTTACTATAACCAGTTATTTCGGTTTTCTCCTAGTAGCTTTAACTCTAACTTTAGCTCTATTTATTAGTCTGAGCAAGATCCGACTGATTTAAAATTGCGATTTGAAAGAAAGAATTCACAAAGGAAATCCTTATGGGGGATTCCGTGTATTTGATAGTTACTTACCGGTGTCAATTTGTAAGTCTTACTCATTGAGATTCACGCCAATTCGGATTACTATTTAGGTAGAAATATTACCGCTTTTTTTATCCTTTTCAAAAAATGGAAATGATTGAAGTTTTTCTATTTGGAATCGTGTTAGGTCTAATTCCTATTACTTTGGCTGGATTATTCGTAACTGCATATTTACAATACAGGCGGGGGGATCAGTTGGATCTTTGATCCAGTACTATTTTGTTTGATTTATTTTTTTGCTTGGAATCTTCCTGTCTTTAATCCATAGGAACAGTAACAAAATTGCTGTGCAAGTGACTAAATCAATTTGGATCTAATTGGATCCACGACGAAAAGATCACGCTCTGTAGGATTTGAACCTACGACATCGGGTTTTGGAGACCCACGTTCTACCGAACTGAACTAAGAGCGCGTTTTTTCTCAGAATAGAAAAGACTGTAAAGAAAAGGATTCTTTTTCGAATTCGAAAGCTAATCCCCTATATTCAACAATTTAATGCGTTCGCGCAATTTGAATCGATCTCACTCTATTCCGTCTTTCTGCCAGTAAAGTACTAGGTATAGGTAGGGATGACAGGATTTGAACCCGTGACATTTTGTACCCAAAACAAACGCGCTACCAAACTGCGCCACATCCCTTAAATCGGTCTACAGTGTCATTGTAGAGAATTTCTGTCTTGTTTTCCACATTCCTATTTTCCTCGATTGAGAAAGAAAAATAGTCTCCCTAGTGCATCTTTTTGGTTTTAGTTAACATATCCTAAAAAGAAAAAAAAAATTGGGATCATTGTGTATTTCATTCGGTATTCCGTGTCTAACGCTAAGTGACCCTTAAGTACATATGCAGCTGATCGTTTTATGTATTACAATAAGTAAAAAAAGGAGGTTTTTCAATGCGAGACCTAAAAACATATCTTTCTGTGGCTCCAGTACTAAGTACGTTATGGTTCGGATTGTTAGCCGGGCTATTGATAGAGATTAATCGTTTTTTCCCCGATGCGTTGACCTTTCCCTTTTTTTCATTCTAGTTATTGATATCGAAAGCAATGAAGAAGATTAGAGATACAATCAAATATCTGTGATTAATCCTCTACACTTTTCTCTTTTTTTTAGGCTAATAGAAAAAGAGAAAAGTGTATGCAACGTCTGCTAGACTCGAATTCAAATTCAATCACTCAAATAACCCCCGTCGGCTTGAAATAGAATTCAGAAATCATTGTTTATTTTATTATTTATTCCTTTTTTTTATTTACTTTTTTTTACTACGTCTTAGCACTTTGATTTCTTACTTCTTTATTTTTATTGATTTTTTATTTTAGGTTTGGATTTTTTTAAGCTATTCGATTTTTTTCTTAGTTTCGAATCAGACGAGTTGAGTATAAATAAAAAGAAAAAAGGGGGTTCATGGCTAAAAGTAAAGATGCGCGAGTAACTGTGATTTTGGAATGTACGGGTTGTATCCGAAACGGTGTTAAGAAAGTATCACCGGGCATTTCGAGATATATTACTCAAAAGAACCGGCACAATACGCCTAATCGATTAGAATTAAAAAAATTCTGTCCCTATTGTTACAAACATACGATTCATGGGGAAATAAAGAAATAGATCGAAAACATTATGTCTTATCCTTGAAATGGAAAAAATGACATTATATAGAAATAGAACATATTGAAATAAAAAATAATGTTATTGGGGTTAAAAAAAATGGAAATTCCGAAATAGGATTTTCGGGATATTAGGTATAATAAAAAACTAAAAAAAAACCATGGATAAATCCAAACGACTTTTTCTTAAATCCAAGCGATCTTTTCGTAGGCGTTTGCCCCCGATTCAATCAGGGGATCGAATTGATTATAGAAACATGAGTTTAATTAGTCGATTTATTAGCGAACAAGGAAAAATATTATCTAGACGGGTTAATAGATTGACCTTGAAACAACAACGATTAATTACTATTGCTATAAAACAAGCTCGTATTTTATCTTTGTTACCTTTTCTCAATAATGAGAAACAGTTTGAAAAAACCGAGTCGACTGCTAGAACTACTACTACTGGTCTTCTAACCAGAAAAAAAAAGCAATAGGCCTACTCTTTCTTTGTTCACGTATCCAATCCGAACTGAAATGTGGATTGGGCTTTGGTTTGACAAATCAACGAATCCGGAGGTTGCCGTCGTAATAAAAAACGAATCGCAAAAAAATATATTTTTCTTGAATGCCTTCAGTCATTTTGACTACTTTAGCATATTTTTGCATATAAATTTGGACTCGACCTTCCCGGAGTTCGTTCTCCGGGAACTCCATTTAAATTCGTTCTAGTTCGGCGTATTCTTTACAATCTACTTCTTTTTTTGTTAGTTCATTGGAAATCATATAAAGAGAATTTCTATTTGATATAGCTATTTGTGACAGTATTTTACGATTAAGAAGCAACTGACTTTTGTATAGGTCATGTAAGAATTTACTATAACTATATAATACTCCCCTTTCTCGAATTACTGCGTTTATACGAGTGATCCACAAACGACGAAAATTTCTCTTTTGCTTTTCCCTATCCCGATGAGACGAAACTAAAGCTCTTATTTTCTGTTGAGAAATAGTTCGAGTAAGTCTTGAATGAGCTCCTCGAAAACTTGATGCAAATAAATGCATTTTTGTTCTACGTCTTCGAGCTATATATGCACGTTTAATCCTGGTCATTGAATAAATACAACTTTGACAATAACTAAAGCTAATTGATTTCTTTCAGTTATTATTCTGGTCTATTATTAACCAAACTTTTTTTCCAATGTATAAAATAGAAATTCCAATGGCTTTTGCTACTATAACCTTCCCAACCACAATTTTTTAGGTATTTGACTGCCCAATACAAAATACAAAAGAATTTTTTTTTTCATTTTACTAGGTGTCAAAAATCGATTTATAGTCAATAACAAATCGAAATTAAATGGATAAAGAAATAGTGGATTCCATCGTTTCTATGGTTATTTAGTAAACGTTGAGGTCTTTCCTATACACCGGAGCCTTTACTTCATTTAATCAATATTAAATAAATATTTTTGGTAACTTGTATAGTTCACACGACACCCTTTGGCTCTACCCACGAATTATCCAGTAACAGATCTTTCACCCCGAGATACCGTCTGTACAGTAACGGTATTTAATTATGAAAGTTAGCTGGATAGCTGACCCTCGTAGTGCGTTCTTTTCTTGACCGAGTGAAAACTGTATTTTCATGTTTTTTTGAACTTCAAGAAGCTTTCGTCCGCTTAATGGATAGCCATTTGCTACTAATGGATACTTGCTTTTTATTTGAAATTGAGCTGATTGATTGGATTTGCACCAACGGAAACCATAAGTTTTATACACACGAGCTCAATCCTTTTTTTTAGCTAGTCAACGGAGTGCGTCCTTCTCGTTTTTATACTAGCCGAATATTCCGAGCGTAAAGTAGTTTTCTTTCTTTTTTTTTGTCTTGGCTCATGATCTAAACGAGTCGCACATACACCCTAGTACATGTTCCTCGACGTTGAGGACATCCCCGCAGAGCAGGGGATTTCGTGACATTTCGAACCGGCTGTCTTGTATTTCTAATAAGTTGTTTAATGGTTGGCATGTTGAATCGTGTATATAATGTAATGGGCTGGTTTAGATTTATCCTAACCGGGGGTTATTAATTTTTTTCTATTTATTCATTTGTTTCATTTACTATTTCATAGAATACTAAACTATGAGCTAAAATAGAAAATCATGTAGGTGCACAAAATACTTTTGGTTATCCTTCAAGTGCCACAAGATCAACAATTCCATAAGCCTGGGCTTCGTTTGCTGACATAAAAACGTCTCTTTCCATATCTTCAGATACAACCCATAGGGGTTTTCCCGTTCTTTGTACATAAACCCTAGTTAGGGTTTCGCGTAGTTTCAGCAATTCTTCCGCTTCCAGGATAAATTCTCCCGTTTGCGCCTCATAAAAAGAACTAGCAGGTTGGTGGATCATTACCCTGATCATAAGTTCTCTATCTGATATAATGAAATAAACAGAAAAGACAGATAAAGAATAAAATACTCAGACAGGGGGTATAATTGAACAACCGTACGGGCATCATGGGCATTGCATACGGCTCTACAGTTGAACCTTACATTCCATTCAAGAAAGAAAAAAATATATCGCGCTAGGTAAATGATCAAATTGCCACCCTTACTTTCGAAGGAGGTAAAAATACTATGGTGGTTCCGTTGCTTTATATTTTTAACTTCAAAAAAAGATTCTTTTTTCTTTAATTCAGCAATCCCAAAGTTTATTTTTGATCGAACGCATTTTTTTTCGCACTCTTTTTTATACCTTTTTAAGATAAATATTGTTAAGAGTCCTTCGGTGTGAAAACCAAAAAGTTTGTGACGCTGACTTGGATTCTCGATAAATAAGATAAAATCAGAAATACATTTTATTTCATACCACTCTCTCGACATCTAATCGAATCCTTTGCAACAAATACAAAAGAAAATTTTTTCATATCGAATTCGAAGTGCCATGCTATTATTACTTAATATTGATATGGCGAAGGCATAGGTTTTTTTTTGCTCTCAACTCAAAAACCTCGTTGGCGCCAAGCGTGAGGGAATGCTAGACGTTTGGTAATTTCTCCCCCAACCAGGATAAAAGAGCCCATTGATGCGGCTAATCCGATGCATATTGTATGTACCTCTGGTCGCACAAACTGCATAGTATCATAAATAGCTATTCCGGGTACGACCCATCCACCGGGAGAGTTTATAAATAAATACAGGTCTTTGGTATTATCCTCGATACTTAGATATATCATAAGACCAATAAGTTGATTCGAGATCTCGCTATCAACTTCTTGGCCTAAAAAAAGTAATCTTTCATGATAAAGTCGGTTGACTAGGGTAAAAGAATTGTATCCCTTAAGAACCGTACACGCACCTTTTAATGCATACGGTTCCAATTTTTTTTGCAAAAAAGAATCAATGTATCCTTTCCGGGCCTCTTTCCTTTTTCCTATTCTTTTTCATATCCGGTGCTAATAAAAGGGCTTTGTTTGATTCCATTTATCAATAAAGACGCATTTTTACTTCTTTTCTTTCTTTATAGTAATAGAAAAAAGTCAAAAAACTTATTGAATTAGTTTGTTATTGATGTATTGTTTTAGCTTATCGCGATGCAATCCAAGGCACACTGGCATTTTCTTGTTCCTGAATGGGCCTCTTTCATCTTTTTAGGTTTATGCTCTACTCCGGGTAAAGATCTGCCCGATTTGGATTTGCATATATAGGACAAATCTTCTCATCGCCGTTTTTTTTATTATGACTTTATAAAAAATAAACAGGAATCATTTAGGATACGCAGATATATTACCAATTGGGTTTTTTTAAACAGAGCCTGAATACCTCATTTTTTTAATCTAACCAAAGCCAACCATAAATTATTCGAAGTACTATGAATGAATTCCCCCAACCAATACATCTAATTTCAATTCGCGCTCCAATTGTTAATTGTTGATAATTCAATTTAGTTCTTTTCTTGGTCGAAACGGGGGATATCTCGATCGGGGGAGAGAACGGGGAAATCCCATGTGACCCAATAGATCTTACAAGTCGCACTACACGTCAACCCAAGTTGCATCCTCCTCTCCAGGAATTCGAAAGGGTACTTTTGGAACACCAATAGGCATGATTTGAAAGAAAAAAGAACTAAATACTCTATTTCTATTTCACTTTAATGTGGAAACGTAATAATATCGTTTTATTTTCAAATATTGTCTTTATAATTATAATATTGCTTTTCTTCATAGGGTATAACAATTCCGAAAGAAAAAAAAAGGGGGGGGGGATTTCTACGAATAAGTCCTTCTACTGATAACTAAATGCGTTCATATTTATTCATAAAAAATCGTCTCAACCGCCCATTGCGCATTGGTACTTATCGAGTATAAAATAAAATTGCTTCTCTTTGTTCCTACGAATAAAATCGAAAAAGAAAAAAGACTAAGAACTAATCCACTGAACAAGAAAGGTCCGTAGGATAGTCATAGCCTACTTTCCCAATGCAATAAAGTAACGTAGTGTATATTTTTTTTTAAAGGGGTATTTTCATGGGTTTGCCTTGGTATCGTGTTCATACCGTTGTATTGAATGATCCCGGTCGGTTACTTGCTGTTCATATAATGCATACAGCTCTGGTTGCTGGCTGGGCGGGCTCGATGGCTTTGTATGAATTAGCTGTTTTTGATCCTTCTGATCCTGTTCTTGATCCAATGTGGAGACAGGGTATGTTCGTTATACCCTTCATGACTCGTTTAGGAATAACTAATTCGTGGGGGGGTTGGAGTATCACAGGAGGAGCTGTAACAAATCCCGGGATTTGGAGTTACGAAGGTGTAGCTGGAGCTCATATTGTGTTTTCTGGCTTATGCTTTTTGGCATCGATCTGGCATTGGGTCTATTGGGATCTAGAACTCTTTCGTGATGAACGTACAGGAAAACCTGCTTTGGATTTGCCCAAGATCTTCGGAATTCATTTATTTCTCGCTGGGGCGGCTTGCTTTGGCTTTGGTGCATTTCACGTAACAGGCTTGTACGGACCTGGAATATGGGTGTCCGATCCTTATGGACTAACAGGAAAAGTGCAACCTGTAAATCCGTCGTGGGGCGTGGAGGGTTTTGATCCTTTTGTTCCGGGGGGAATAGCTTCTCATCATATTGCAGCAGGTACATTGGGCATATTAGCTGGTCTATTCCATCTGAGTGTCCGACCGCCACAACGTCTATATAAAGGATTGCGTATGGGAAATATTGAAACCGTACTCTCCAGTAGTATAGCGGCTGTTTTTTTTGCAGCTTTTGTTGTTGCTGGAACTATGTGGTATGGTTCAGCAACTACCCCTATCGAATTATTTGGGCCTACTCGTTATCAATGGGATCAGGGTTACTTCCAGCAAGAGATATATCGAAGAGTTAGCGCCGGCCTAACCGAAAATAAAAGTTTATCCGAAGCCTGGTCTAAAATTCCAGAAAAATTAGCTTTTTATGATTATATCGGTAATAATCCGGCAAAAGGAGGATTATTCAGGGCAGGATCAATGGATAGCGGAGATGGAATAGCGGTGGGATGGTTGGGCCATCCAATTTTTAGAGATAAAGAAGGGCGTGAGCTTTTTGTACGTCGTATGCCTACTTTTTTTGAAACATTTCCAGTGGTTTTAGTAGACGGTGACGGAATTGTTAGAGCTGATGTTCCTTTTAGAAGGGCAGAATCGAAGTATAGTGTTGAACAGGTAGGTGTAACCGTTGAGTTCTATGGTGGTGAACTCAACGGAATCAGTTATGGCGATCCAGCTACTGTGAAAAAATATGCTAGACGAGCTCAATTGGGTGAAATTTTTGAATTAGATCGTGCAACTTTGAAATCCGATGGTGTTTTTCGTAGCAGCCCAAGGGGTTGGTTTACTTTTGGACATGCTTCATTTGCTTTGCTCTTCTTCTTCGGACACATTTGGCACGGTGCGAGAACATTGTTCCGAGATGTTTTTGCTGGTATTGACCCCGATTTGGATGCTCAAGTCGAGTTTGGAGCATTCCAAAAAGTTGGGGACCCAACTACAATAAGACAGGGAGTCTAATACAAGCGCTCTTTTCTATCTTTCCCCCCTCTTTTTGTAGGGGGAAAGAATCTGAAAGTAGAAAGACTTAAAAAGTGGTGATTCAAATTCACTCCGTTATTCGCTAGAAAATTCCCTAAAAAAAAAGCAAAAATAAACAGATAGGGAAGCTATAATTGTAACTCACAATTGAATCTATGGAAGCATTGGTTTATACATTTCTTTTAGTCTCGACTTTAGGGATAATATTTTTCGCTATCTTTTTTCGAGAACCACCTCGAGTTCCAACTAAAAAGATGAAATGATTTTTGATTATCTCGATTGAAATTGAAGTAATGAACCGCCCGAAGGGCGGTTCATTACTTGAACTAGTCCCCGTGTTCCTCGAATGGATCTCTTAGTTGTTGAGAAGGTTGCCCAAAAGCAGTATATAAGGCGTACCCAGTAAAACTTACAAGTAAACCAGATAGAAAGATGGCGACTAGGGTTGCTGTTTCCATATAGAATTTAAAGCCCCCAACGGATTTCTCATAAGATCGGTTTATTTACAATGGAATGGTATACAAAGTCAACAGATCTCACTCAATTGAATACAAAATAGGATTTATGTATGGCTACACAAACTGTTGAGAACAGTTCTAGATCGAACTCTAGACGAACTAATGCAGGTGGTTTATTAAAACCACTGAATTCGGAATATGGTAAAGTAGCTCCCGGTTGGGGGACGACTCCTTTGATGGGTGTCGTAATGTCACTATTTGCAGTATTTCTATCTATTATTTTAGAGATTTATAATTCGTCCGTTTTATTGGATGGAATTTCAATGAATTAAATCTGCAAATTCCGAACTTTTGAATAAAAAAACCAAACGAAGATTTTTTCTCTTCTATTTTGGTATTGGTAGTTCGATCGTGTAATTTATTTCTTTATTTCCGGAATATGAGTGTGTGACTTGTTATAATTGATTCTATTGATAGTACAGAAAATGGGTCTGTCGCCTTTATGGAGATGGTTCTACTTCGTCGGATATTTTGTTGAGTATCTGAAACACGAACTATATTAGAAACTTGATTAAGAACTATTTTAACTATGATTCATACTTTAACTTTCTTAGTCGACCTCGTGGCCGGACTCCAACAAAAGAATGTCAAACTGCTTGGTTTGGAAAAAGTTTTTGAAGTTGTTTTTGATAATTCATGGACTATGTGATCAGCCACTCGTTCTTACTCAGGGAACCCTTGGCATAGTTTATGATTTTTTATGGAATGGAATTATCGCGGTTTGAGTCTGAATCTGAGGTTTTTAAATCAGTTCATGGGGTCTTAACAAGAAAATTCCTATCAATTAAACAGAAAAAGGTAAAAAAAAAGATACATTAGAAACAAAAAAACGGAATTGAAGAAAAAATGGGTAAATAGAGGATTCAAAAGGCCCCTAAGGATCAACAAAAAGACGATTGCGCCGACTTGATAGTTTGGTATTATCACCACAGGTCTCTACTTTTTTCTTTCGTGGATTTAGAGAAGATTGAATCGAAGAGTAATAAGCTTAAAACTTATTATTTGATATCGAAATCTTACTATCTAGTTGTTATTTTTTTTTGGGGGGGGTGGTTTTGCTTGAGCTGTACGAGGGGAAAGTCTCATATACAGTTCTGGGGGGGGGGGGGATTC